TCAATGAGAGGAGACGCATTAGAAACAACAAAAAAAAAAACAAAAAGAAAACCTAACTCTTTTTTATATCCTCTTTACCCATCTATTTTCTAGGTGGGTTATATCTTTATATCTATAGATACCTAGAAAAAAGTTACATCTGTGCACGGGCTATACGCTTAATGAATATCGATCTATATCAATAAATTTGTAAAATAGATACTCATCCAAATGAATCATATGCCAGGAACCAGATTTGAACTGGTGACACGAGGATTTTCAGTCCTCTGCTCTACCAACTGAGCTATCCCGACCATTCCCTACGCACCATCTACTCATTTTACTAAAAAACTGGGGTCTATGTCAATTAAAAGCTGAAAGGGTATTACAAAGTCTTATCTAGGTCCCGTAATTTCCTGTATCTTCAAAATCAAAAGAAGACTTTTTATGTAAGTCTTAGTACGAGTACTTATATGTATTGGGAATCATTCAAATGAGTAAGAGTACTCCTTGCTCAAAGCTGCTCATGTCTCATTTACATCATACATCACAAGACTTGTGATAAGAGAAAAACTTTTCTGCTCGTATCCCTTTGTAAAAGAAGAGTAAATGAGGAAGAGACCTAAGTTTTATTTGAATCGTTAACAAAAAAAGAGGATAATTAGTTAGAGAATCAAAGTCTCTTTTTTGGGGATAGAGGGACTTGAACCCTCACGATTTTTAAAGTCGACGGATTTTCCTCTTACTATAAATTTCATTGTTGTCAGGATTGACACGTAGAATGGGACTCTATCTTCATTCTCATCCAATGGGTCGGGTTTTCGAAAGATCTATCCGACTGGGGAATAAATGTTTTAATTTACTAAAAAACGAATATTCGATTCTTTCTTAAACTAAAAAATCGATTCACAACAATTCTTCCGCCTTTTCATAGTCATAAAATAAAGATTTGGGTCGTCATTTTTTCATTTAATTTGAATTAATTTGAATATTTTTAATATAATAATAATATTTTTTAATTTTCATATAATTCTATTTTTATAGAATATAAATTTTATATAATTATATTATATAATATAATTCTAATATAATTATATCAATTCAATTAAATAAAATAGAATATTATTTATATTTAAGTACGTATGCGTCTAGGTTTATTCTTCATCCTTTTTGGAATTTCGATGGAAGAATTCTTATAACAACGCAAGATCGCCAACTCCATTTGTTAGAACAGCTTCCATTGAGTCTCTGCACCTATCCTTTTTTTCTTCCTTTTGGAAAGAAGGAGTTGGCTCAGGATTGCCCATTTTTTTATTCCAGGGTTTCTCTGAATTTGAAAGTTCTCACTTAGTAGGTTTCCATACTAAGGCTCAAACCAATTAAGTCCGTAGCGTCTACCGATTTCGCCATATCCCCTTTTTCTTTTTATGCTTAAGATCTCAGTATGATCTACTTTCCCTTTTTATTCTTTCGTTTGGAACCATTGAATTCATTATTATCAAAAAATTAATATACCGAAAGGCATTTCATCCTATTTTTTTGTCTCTTTTCTTTCATTTCGAGTGGTAGCTCATATTTGCCATGGGCCAATTCGAAATAATTCTATCGTTTTTTTATCTTCAATTCAATATAGACGGATATCTATCACTATATATCTGAACCCTTCTTTTCATTTTCCATTAAAGTTGGAATACTCAAAGGATCGATTCTTTTTTTGTCTTAGTTTCCAAATTAAAGCATAGGAGTGTCTTATTCTAATCGGAATTTCACCTTTCTCTATCTTATTTATATACTCTATACTATAACAACCCTATTTAATTTACTGCAATCTAGATTTGAAATCGATTTCGATTCTATATTTTTTATGATTTATGAATAGTTAATAGCTAAGATATTATTGATGGAATTATTATGTATGTAAAGTTTCTTTTATGGGAGCCCGCTTAGCTCAGAGGTTAGAGCATCGCATTTGTAATGCGATGGTCATCGGTTCGACTCCGATAGCCGGCTTTTCTCTATTTTTTCTTTCCTATGTTTTTTAGATGTTGGTTCTATATTATTCTATTTTTTCTATTCTTTTTTTATATTCGATTTTTTATACTAATAATTACTTAATCTTAATATTATATTACTTTTTTTCTGAATATTACTTTATTTGATTTTTCATGAAAAAATTTTTAGAAATAGAATTTCTTAGAATTTATAAATTAGTATAAATTGTAAAAAAAGAATTTAAGCCGTTTTTTCATAGTTATTTAAATTTTTTCATATTTATTTTAAATAAATATGAAAAAATGAAATATTAATTAAACAATAAATAGATACAAGAATTTATACATATATACTAATTCAATTAAGAATGAATTAATATATTCAAAAAAATTAATATACTAAATAATTAATCGACTAAATAATTAATCGACTAAATAATTAATAGAATTAATAGACTAAATACAATTAGACTAAATACAATTCAAATAATTCTAAAAAATTGCATTTCAAATAAAATAATGATGAATATTAATTATTAATACAAAAAGCAGGAGGAACTTCGGTTAATACAAAAAGCAGAAGGAACTTCGGATATGTACATCTTTCATCTCACTATTCCTTCTAGTGCCATTATTTGTTCTAGTACAATTAATAGAATACCTCAGGGGATTTCGCTTCATTTATCATTTAGTTCAGTTTTAATCTCTTAAAAAAAATGAAATATCAATAACACAATAAATAAGGAGTCTTTATGTCACGTTACCGAGGGCCTCGTTTCAAAAAAATACGACGTCTGGGGGTTTTACCAGGACTAACTAATAAAAAGCCTAGAGATCTTAAAAACCCATCACGTTCCGTGAAAAGATCTCAATATCGTATTCGTCTAGAAGAAAAACAAAAATTACGTTTTCATTATGGTATTACAGAGCGCCAATTACTTAAATACTTTCGTATCGCTAGAAAAGCCAAAGGGTCAACAGGTCAGGTTTTACTCCAATTACTTGAAATGCGTTTGGACAACATACTTTTTCGGTTGGGTATGGCTCCGACTATTCCTGGAGCCCGCCAATTAGTTAATCATAGACATATTTTAGTTAATGGTCGTATAGTAGATATACCAAGTTATCGTTGCAAACCCAACGATATTGTTATGGCAAAGGATAAGCAAAAATCCAAAGCTCTCGTTCAAAATTATCTAGATTCATCTCACAGCGAGGAATTACCAAAACATTTGACTCTTCACCCATTCCCATATAAGGGAGTAGTCAATCAAATAATAGATAATAAATGGGTCGGTTTGAAAATAAACGAATTGTTAGTCGTAGAATATTATTCCCGTCAGACTTAAGCCTGCCTTAAAGAAAGAGGTTTAGAAAAGGTTTCGGAAAAATAAGTCTCCCTTCGCTAAACAAAATTTATTTAAGATTAAGATAAGGAATTTGATTCGGATTTTTCACATTCATGTAGCATAGATCGACAGAGATCTTTTTCTTTCTGGTCGACCTTATTCCACAATTTTACATATTGCAGCAAAATAGAAACTATATAACTATCTATAGAATATATATCTAGAACTAGAATCTATATAAATAAAGATAGAAAGAACGATCTACCTCTTGGTTGATTTGTTACGGTCAACGATGTTGGTGAGTTGGATGAAGGTACGGAAAGAGAGGGATTCGAACCCTCGGTAAACAAAAGTCTACATAGCAGTTCCAATGCTACGCCTTGAACCACTCGGCCACCTCTCCGACACAACAATTATGACCCAGGAACAGAATGAATAGCGAGTTTTTCATATTTTAATTTGGGTTGGCTAGGTAAGGTACAACTAACCAATTCTAACTAAAAAAAATATCCCATTTTTGATAAAGATCTTTACTTCAATTCAAACTTCAATTCACAATTCAAGGCTCGGGGATTCAAATAAAAAAGTTTTTCTTGTGAGAAGCTATAGTAAAAAGAAGTAAAAAGATATATTGTTCATATTTACGAAGACGACGTTCCCACCCTTTTCTGATCTGGTATTTATACGGGAATACGGGATTAAATCAATGAATTGGACGGAATTAACGGATTGGGGGCTTTTTTTTAGACTATGATTAATGAATACCTTTTGATCATGATTCCCTTTAAACGACAATTCCATAAAAATTAGAAAATTCCTTTCTTTTAAATTAAAGTTTTCACCAAAAAATTGATTATTTCATCGATCGCTTACAAATTCATGACTCATCCTGGGTCTATTTGATTTTATAGTGTCGACTCATTATGCACATAACATAAACAAAATAGATGATTATTGTATTTACAGCAGAGAATCATTATTCGATTCTTTTTCCTCCCTCTTTGGATCGAAATTAAATCAAAGTCTTTCGACCGAATCTATTCTATAGGAAAAATTACTCGCTTCTTCAGCTTCCACAAAATAGGACCATCGATATACTACATTTTTGTTGGATGAATTCGAATCGTATTCAAATATTGATTATTGATTTCTGCAAAACAAAAAGGAGTAATTTGATTCTTTGAATCTGAGTAGTAGTAGAGAATATAGTAGTAGAGGGTTTGTATCTTTACATTTTATTTGATATCAATATTGAATTTCTTTTTCTTTATGAACCCTTTTATTTTATGCAATTTTGTATTGTACAATTCCTTTCTTTGTAGGACCACTCTCCCTCGGGGGAATGAAAAAAATTTTAGAATGGATTGGTACCTATGCCTAGATCACGGATAAATGGAAATTTTATTGATAAGACCTTTTCAGTTGTGGCCAATATTTTATTACGAATAATTCCAACAACTTCAGGCGAAAGGGAGGCATTTACCTATTACAGAGATGGTGTGATTTGATTCTTTTTTCCCCCAGTCTTTTGTATGAGAAAGATAAAAAATTCGGGATAGAAAGAAAAACTATTATAATTTTGATAGATTATTTTAAAAAATCTACGCTTGTTGAAGGTGAAGTTTAGAAATAGAGCAATTCCTTCTGTCGTGTATCCCCGATTAATGCAGCCTCATATGCTTCCATTATCCATTTTAGTATTGAGCGAAAGGTTACACCTATCGGTTCTGTATTACGGGTCAATCCCATTCTACTAGTCCTAATAGGTAGCATAGGGGAAAAGCACTACACCTAGAAATCAACAAGACGAAAGCTTTGTTAAAATTACTTACCCCCTTCCTTATCTAGATTGGGACTTAAAAGAATGGTTGGGACAACAAATATCCATCTCGTTCGTACCTTGGATACCCATATAACCATCAAAGACTGTTGAAGTGACTAATTCCTGGAAATTAGGGGGCGTTGAGGACAAAAAAATTGTTGGAGTTACCATTTCTATCTAGTACCAAAACGTTTGATGTTAAAAAAAGCTCCCGTGCAAGGAAGGTTGGCTAGAAATTTCGTGCAAAAAAACTAGCCCCGCTCAATTCATAATGAGAATAATCGATACGTGGAATCAAAAACGATTGAAATATTCTCATTATGCATAGAAAGGAGGAGCCGTATGAGATGCAAATCTCACGTACGGTTCTGGAACGGAGATTCTTTTAATCGAATGACGACCGTAACGGATGTCAGCTCAATCCGAAGGAAATTATGCAGAAGCTTTACAGAATTATTATGAAGCTATGCGACTAGAAATTGATCCCTACGATCGAAGTTATATACTCTATAACATAGGCCTTATTCACACAAGCAATGGGGATCATACGAAAGCTTTAGAATATTATTTTAGGGCACTTGAACGAAACCCATTCTTACCACAAGCGTTTAATAACATGGCCGTGATCTGTCATTACGTGCGACTATCTCCACTATAGAAAGATAAACGGAAAGAAAGACCAAAAAAATCTTCTAGTAAAAAGAAAAAAGGCTCTCTACATATGCATCGTCAAAAACAACGATTTTTATGAGCTGTAGCAAGTAACGAAACTTCATATAAGTCGAAAATATGAAGAAATAAAATAAGCCTAGATACTTTATTCTATGGATAAAAAATCGAATTGATAGAGAAGAAGCACCGTAAAGATCAATTAAGGAGGTTTGGGCCAATACATTAAGAACTGCTTACTTATGCCATACATAATAGAAGATAGATAAAAGTGAGTAATCTGCTTATGTAATAGAGGCGATCCACTAAGGTATTGAGCAGCGGTGTAGGATCAGATCCCAAAGATAGTAAGCTTTTCTTTCTTATGCAGGAAAGAAAGCCTTTTCAAGGATTCTATATAATTTTTGATATGAAACCGAGATAGTTACCTTGCAGAAAATGTTACCGAAAAGAGGAAATGCCCATCCTTTATTCGTCTGAAGGTGGGATAAAAGATAAAACAAAAACTAATTCGAAATTTAAATTCAAGTTTGAAACTCATGCGATTAACTTCTTTTGGTTAACCCCCCCGAAACCGAAAAGCGAGATAGATCTATGCGAAATCTCATTCCGTTCAATAGGTAAAATGGATACCAGAAGAATTGACTGTTGAGCCGTATGAGTTAGGAAACTCTCAAGTACGGTTCTAAGGGAAGGATTCCTCTATTCCGACCGAGGAGAGCAGGCCATTCGACAGGGAGATTCGGAAATTGCGGAGGCTTGGTTCGATCAAGCCGCTGAGTATTGGAAACAAGCTATAGCGCTTACTCCTGGTAATTATATTGAAGCACATAATTGGTTGAAGATCACAAGGCGTTTCGAATAAAAATAAAAAATTTCGAATTCTTTTTGATATTCTATTTGTTACAATTCATTTAATTAATGTTCTACCTATGAGTTAACTAAAATAGGATCATTCCTACAGAAAAACCACTCCAAGAATTTCATTATATCCCTTCTCAGATCGTTCTATTTTGTCGAGGATTTCGTATAGTTAAAGAGTAAACAGATAGAGGACAGAATCCATTTCTTTCTTTTCGATTATGAGCAATTAATACCTCTTTTTTCGCTATTTTCTTTTTTATTTTAGCTATTTAAATTAAAAAATACTTAAAAAAACTTGAATTTTTTTCTATTTTTTTAATTTCTCTAAAAAAAAATCAATAGAAAAATACCTTTAAATAACTAAGGATACTGGAATGTTTCATTAGTAATCACTAATGACTGCTCGCATGATTTGGAAAAAAGTAATACGAATTACTCGAATCTCTGTAAAACATTAAGTAGTTCTGCCTAACACCTTCTAATTTAGATAGGAATAAAAAAGGCGTTTTTTACAGCAATCCAAAGTCTGGAAAGGGTTTAGAACCAGAAAAAGGGTCCGTTGAGCGCCTCGCAGCTATGTCATAATAGATCCGAACACTTGCCTTAGATCGGCTTCCCGATCATACTTGTTCTAGTGAATAACTAAAGGAACTGGAGAGATGGGAAATAGAATATAAAGAAACTAATTTGAAATATCTCTCAGAGGTTCATTAATTACTTGACGCTTGGCAGGTCTCTTTGTATGTCGTGTCCGGAAAGAGGAGGACTCAATGATTATTCGTTCGCCGGAACCAGAAGTCAAAATTTTGGTAGATAGGGACCCCGT